AGAAATTCCATGATCTAAGCTGTGAACGAAAAAAACAACCAAATTTGACCCATAACATCTATGTCAGCTTTTCTATCTTGAATCCATTCAAGGTGGCTCGCTTTATAGATGATCCCTCTATAAGAGGAAGATTGGAAAAATCTTTCTAGTTACTTCGTTCTCTATTTCTAGTGGAGAGAATCCTGAGGAAAAGTCTTTTTTTTTCTACCGAGCTAAAAAAATATGTTGATGTCTATAGTAAACCAAAGTCATCATTTTATAGCTATTTTACTTCAATTTTCCCTCGACAAATAAAAAATAGAAGATTTAGTTACGATTAGAATTTTTTTTTTACTTTCCTTATCCATGGATTCATACTCATTCAATTGGAAGTATTGATCCAATTGAATAAGAATTCTGTTTCGTAATTTCAGAATCTAATTTTCAAATTTTGAATTTTTATTTGGATAAAAATCACGAGAATGTAGATTTGTCCTCGAATTTGTCATTGCGAGGTAAAGGGTTAAATCCTTTTTAAGAAATGAAGTTTTTGTTCGGAATACAAAGAAAACCGAAGGACCCCTTAACTATTAGGGGATTCATATAACGAATCTCACTTTTACCACTAAACTATACCCGCTACAATGTCATTATTATATAGAAATGGGTTTTTGTCGAACAAAAAAGAATTGTGGCGGTATCAGCAAAAATCCTGAAACTTAGAGTGTTGATGCCTTTTGTCAGGTGACTCTAATTATTACTAAAAGGGATGATTTAAATAACCTATTCTATCTTTTTTGCTGAAGGGTTTTGGACCGATTAGGGTTCGATAAAATAACGTCAGTTATAATTATAATATAAAAATAACTAATGGAAGAATCCAAAATGGAACCCCCCTTTTTTCAAGTAAAGAAGTTCTCAAACAAAAAGGAGAGGATCTTTTTTTTTAATTATCCTTTTTTTTACGTATAGTTTTAGGAATTAGTTCCAACTATATCTAGTAATCTAGTAAAAAAAAAAGATAGTACCTTTTCAACTAAAGTATTTTGAAAAGGCCCGGCTAGGTACTAACCCGGCCAGGCCGTGGGAATGAAAAAGCCCTTACTCTTACTTTATCAAAAAAAAAAAAAAAAATAATGGGATTGCGGTTTAACCGTCTTTAGATCCATATTTTAGATCTATATAATAAAAGAATAAAGGAAAAATAAAGAAGAAATATTCTTTTCAATCCTTACCTTATACATGTTAAGTAATGTAACATAGTACTTATTCTTTTTCAACTGGAGAGATGGCTGAGTGGACTAAAGCGTCGGATTGCTAATCCGTTGTACGAGCTATTCGTACCGAGGGTTCGAATCCCTCTTTTTCCGTTTCCGTTGAATTTGTTTTCTTTAATATTTATCGGAAAGAAAATCTTTTTTTATTTTCTTTTCTAGAAAAATTCCTAGTTAAAGGAGTAAATTGAAAAAATGGTAAGAAAATTTTAAAATAAAGCAAAAGAAACAAAAAAGTCTTATCCTATTTTTTTATTCTTCTCGTCCAGGATTACGTCCTGGATCATTAGATAGGAATCCGAAGATGAAGAGAGAAACAAAGAATATAACTACTGTGTAAACGAAGAGTTTGAGAGTAAGCATTACACAATCTCCAATATCATTTTTTTTGTAAAAAAGAGAATAGATTCGTCATTTTTATACCCCATATTCTAACTATTTAGATACTAAGAAATGAAGCTGCTTCAAAAAAAATGAATTTTCATAAATTCAGTTGTAATATTTGGAAGAAGACTCTTTCATTATCAAAAGTCTCTTTAATATTAATATCCAAAACCAAAATAGTTAATTGGTGGGTAACCCACTAGAGTTTTTCACCGGAAAAGCGTAAGAATGCAGAAATGGGGTGATCCAGATTTAGGGCAACTGGTGTCATTTGCACCAAGAGCTCAGCCCTATCTGATCTTATCAATTATCCATTGTTAATATTTTTTATCGAATAAAGGATGCATTTTTCTAGAACAGTATTATTATTATATTAAATATCTCAGCGAAAGCTTACAGCAGCTTGCCAAACAAAGGCTAAGAGAAAAAATAGCAGAGGTATAACTGGCATAAGATCTACAATTGGATTTAAAAAGGCGTAGGCCTCAGGTAATTTGGCAAATAAAACATGAATCGAATAAAGGTCATAATTAAGACAGATACCGCTCAAACTGAAGATATTAAGCATAACAAAAGTTTTTTGTTCTTGGAGATAATTGCTTTTTGATTGAGTTATTGATATAAGAGAAAATGAAGAAAGTAAAATAGACTCAAAAACTCTTCTTTTTCTTTGAATTTACCCAATCAAAAACCCTTCTAGTTTCAATTCAAAATAGAAGAAATTCGAATTTCATACAATATCTTATATCTTAATTAAATTATATGTAATGATCAATCCATTTTTATATAATTCTATATCGACACGTGTTTAAAATTATCTATTCCATAGAAATTTTGGCTGGAATTGACGAACAACCACTACTAACACTAGTGTTTATTAGTGAAGAATATAAGAAGTGGGGCGTGGCCAAGTGGTAAGGCAACGGGTTTTGGTCCCGCTATGCGGAGGTTCGAATCCTTCCGTCCCAGAGGATATGGATTATATGCGACTAAAGAACGCTTTTTTTTTGAAAACCCTCGTTTATTTACAATAACAGAGTAATAGCCTATTGGCTAGAATTTGATTCTTCTTTCTACTTTAATTACTAATACTAATTTTTTTCTGAACCATGTCTTTTTTAGAAACTTAATTAAGTTCAAATGACAGATATATTTTATATTCAGTATAACTAACATAAACCACACTAGTTTGAATAAAAAAAGAAGTTGTACAGCCCTTTCATCGGCGGCACATGCTCTTTCATATTCATACTGAAGGTAAGTACTTAGAAAAACTGTACCTGCCTTTTATTTAATTTAAAGTAAAGGGATATATCGATTAATTTAGTAAGACGTTTTCAATTCTAAACAAAAGTCTTGGTAGTAAGTGAATTCAATCAAGGGTATTAAGTCTCTTCAGACAAAACTTTAGTGGGATAAAATAAAAATTAGGAACAAGAGCTTAATCCTAATCCTTTTTTTATACTTATCCTAGCTCACCTAGTGTATCTCGGAAAAAGGCCTGCTTTTTATTTATGCTTCATCATCTCCCTAACGAAAAGTATCCATTTTAATAACTTTATCTGTTCTACAAACCTCATTAATAAAAGATCAAGTAAATTACATACGTAACAGATGCTTTTTTGTTTGAACCCCCTTTTTTAGGTATTTCCATTTTTGCTCTAATTCAAAAAATGAATTAATAATTGTAAATCTAGCTAACAATTTTGAGAGGAGGCGATTCGTCTATTCTAGTCACTTTATGGAAAAGATTACAGAAAATTTACTTTCAAGTGGGGACTTCAATGTATTGTTCTATTTAAGTAACAACAGTGTTTTTCTTTTTGTGACAAATATTATGATCCTTTTAATTGAAATAGTTAATCCAGAATTAAGAATTAAGTTGACAGTTGTTTAACTTAGCGAATAGATACGGAAATCCTTTACTCATTCGATTCCTATTTCGGTAATCAGATAAAGCAATAAGGAAGAAAAATTTTCCACAGATATCACTCTTTTTATCCACTTCATAAAAAAAAACCTGGAATTTTTTTTTTTACTTAGCTATTTTCCTTAACCTATCGATGGTTGAATTAATGGATTTTTCTATCTTAGGATAGGCTGAAAACATGTATTGTATTCAAATAATGATGTTGAAGTAGGAAATAAATGTGTTTTCAATATTTTCCATGATTTCCTGTGAGTTCTCGGTACTCGACGAGGTGGATTCATTAAAACGAACTCCTTGATTCATGTTATTTTTATTGTATTTTTATTATATAATTCTATTCTTCTATACTTAAAAAAAAAAAAAAATTATTATACAATCAAATTTGGAATTCAAATAGGGGATTTAAGGTGAATTCTTAGTGAGTACTTCCTTAGAAAAGAATTTCGCTACCCATATACACATAAAATAGATTACTATATCCGGAGTACTGACCAAACCAATGACTACTCATGATTCCATTTCTAAACTATAGGATGTTATGGTAAAACTTCGTTTGAAACGATGTGGTAGAAAGCAACGTGCGACTTGAAGCACATGATCAGCTGTGGATTCTTACATCCGTCATTTTAGATCGCAATGAAGGTGCCCTTGGCTCGACATCTTTTGTTCTGTTCTATTACTCTCAATTGTAATTCAAATAGTCCATAATATGATGGAGCTCGAGTATAAAGTATTGATTGATTTCTCAGGGGCAAGAATCTAGGGTGAGTGTCAATGAATAAGTTGGAACAACTTCGTAAGTGTATATTCAAGATAGAAATCAAAAGGATCGAATTCGAACACGTTTCAAACCCGTTTTTCGAATTGGTAAAACTCTTTTGATCAAAAGTGTATAAAGCGGGAATCAAGCATTTTAATGATTCTTTGATATAAGAAATCATAAAAAAGGGTATGTTGCTGCCATTTTGAAATGATTAAGGATCACCGAAGTAATGTCTAAACCCACGGATTCAAAGTAAAGCTAAAACATGTTGGAACAAGGAAAGACTTTTTTCAATTGTCTTAATAACTAGAGAAGAATAAAAAACTTCTAAACGAGACAGAAAGAGGTTAGAGACCACTCAATAACGGAAATGCCTCAGGCCATTCTTTAAACTATTTGAGAGTTATCTAACTTGAGTTATGAGTACGAATGCCTTTTTTGTTTTTTTGAAAACAAGAAAGGGCTTTATTTTGATTCTATTTATTTAATTATTTTAGGGATCTACTTGGCATTTAAATTATAGAATTTTGAATCATTTTTTCTTGAGCCGTACGAGGGGAAAACTTCTTATACGGTTCTGGGGGGGGGGTATTCCATCTATCCCAATGAGCCGTTTATCGAATTGTTGCAATTGATGTTCGAACCCGAAGAGAAGGCAGAGATCTTCGTAAAGTGGGTTTTTATGATCCGATAAGGAATCAAACCAATTTAAATGTTCCGGCTATTCTCTATTTCCTTGAAAAGGGGGCTAAACCGACAGGAACTGTTCATGATATTTCAAAGAAGGCAGATGTTTTTAGGGAACTTTTTCTTAATCAATCGAAATTAAAGAAATAAAAAAAAGAGTGTGGGTATGACTCGGATCTAATCTAAATTTTTATACCTTTGCTTTACTATTCTCTTTCTTACTCTAATCAGAACCCATTTTTATTCTTCCTCTAAAACCACATGATAAGAACGAAAATACCTTGTATTGGTATTGTGAAAATCTTCAAATGAATAGAATAGCTCAAGAACTTGGATCTACAAATTCTGATATTCCCTTTAATTGGATGGTTTTCTTTGGAGTTCTAAAGGACGAGATAAAATTTGCTTTGTCAACTTCTATTGATTAATTAATTCCAATATATTTATATATATATATATTTTTCCTATTTGCTAGTTCCATTTAGTTTTTCTCTATCTATCTATGTAGATAATCCATGTAGTGCCAATCCAACACAAGTCCTTCTTTTTTTTTCTTAGTAATTTGGATTAAAATGGAATTTCTTGTCGCTTTTGTATTGTATTTTTTTCTCAACATTTATCTTGACAACAGTCTATCGAACAAATATAATTAGATCGTGGATAAAAAGAAAAGCACCCATTTATCTTCGTTCCATAGATTTTGGTTTTTCTTTCCTTCATTTTTTATTAGTTTTTAGTTCAATGTTTTGATTATGTCATGCAATCTTTAGTTTGGTTTTGACTGGATTTATAGACTTTTTTGGCTTGGGGTTGCTAACTCAACGGTAGAGTACTCGGCTTTTAAGTGCGACTAGGATCTTTTACATATCTGGATGAAGCAAGGGATTCGTCCATACCGTCGGTAGAGTTTGTACGACCACGACTGATCCTAAATGGGAATGACTGGAAAAAATAGCATGTCGTATCAATAGAGAATTCTAAAACTGTTTCATTCGTAAAAGCTTGGTCCTGATTTGACTTCTTGGAGCAAAAAAAATGAATTGAAAGTTGGGTCAGGTGAATAAATGGATAGAGCCCTTTGGCTCCAATTGTAGGGAAACAAAAAGCCACGTGCTTGTGTTCGTAATTTGAATGACTAACCGATCTAATTATATGTTAAAAATATATTAGTGCCCGCTACGGGAAAGGCTTCGCCCATGAATGGATTATCCATTAAAAAAGAATCCTAACTATTCTCCATTTTAGAGGGGAGATGACTGTGTAAAAGAAGCTGTATATTGATAAATATCCATTTTCCAAAATCAAAAGAGCGATTAAGTTGAAAAAATAAAGGATTTCTAACCACCTTCTTATCCTATAATGAATCAAAATTATTTATATGGAAAAGAGAGGATAGAGCGTCCGTTGATGAGTTTACTTATCTCCGAGGTGTTTATTCTTTATATTCCTCGAATACCTTGTTTTGACTGTATCGCACTATGTATCATTTGATAATCCACGAAATCCATTATCTTTTATTCCAATCGAATTTCCATTTTAAATTTAAATGGAGGAAGTTAAAGGATATTTAGACCTCGATAAGTCTCGTCAACATGACTTCCTATATCCGCTTATCTTTCAAGAGTATATTTCTACATTTGCTCATGATCAGAGGTCCGTTTTGTTGGAAAATGTAGATTATGACAAAAAATTTAGTTTTCTACTTCTTAAACGTTTAATTAATCGAATGGATCAACAGAACCATTTTGCTCTTTTTACTAATACTAATGGTTCTAACCAAAATGAATTTTTGGGACACAATAAGAATTTGTATTCTCAAATGCTATCAGAAGGTTTTTCAGTAATTATAGAAATTTTCTTTTCCCTACGACTAGAATCTTTTTGCGAAAGGAAACAAATAGTAAAATTTCAGAATTTACGCTCAATTCATTCCTTATTTCCTTTTTTAGAAGATCAATTGGTACATTTAACTTATGTGTCAGATATAGAAATAACCCCTCCCATCCATCTCGAAATATTGGTGCAAACCCTACGCTACTGGGTGAAAGATGCTTCTTCGTTACATTTAGGACGCTTCTTTCTTTACAAGTATGATAATTGGAACAGCCTTATTACACTAAAGAAATCCATTTCCATTTTTTTTAAAAAGAATCAAAAATGCTTCTTGTTCCTCTATAATTCTCATGTATGTGAATCCGAATCCATCCTCAGTTTTCTTCGTAACCAGTCGTTTTATTTACGATCAACATCTTTTGGACTCTTTTTTGAGCGAATCCATTTCTATGGAAAAATAAAAAAACCTCTTGTAGAAGTCTGTTCTATTCAAACCAAGCTAGGGTTGTTCAAGGATCTTTTTATTCATTATGTTAGGTATCAAGGAAAAGCCTTTTTGGGCTCAAAAGGTACGCCTCTCTTGATGAGTAAATGGAAATATTACCTTATCCATTTATGGCAATGTCATTTTTACGTGTGGGTTCAACCCG